AGCCCGTCTCCCTATCGACTTGATCTGAGTGTCGATTCGGGTTATCCGACGATCACTCTCTTTCCATTCTTTGGAGTTACGAAGCTCTTGCTCCTTTCTCCTTTCCTCCATTTCCAAATTTTTCCAAAGTTCATCGTCTTCTTGACGGACAATGGAATGCCCCGGCAGGGGGGCGTGTGAAGTACCAGGTTGCTCCTGGTTTTCGCTTTGAGAAAAAATCGGAAAGAAAGACGGGTCCCCAGAAGGTCCCGGTGGGGTACTGGACCCCCCAGACATTCCTCCCGAAGCAGATGGATAGAATTGAGAAATGGCACGACTAAGGTCGTCCATAAATAGATACCCGAGTGCATTGGCGAACTTTGACAGAACAAAAACACAAAAGACTTGAGCAATTATAAAGAAATACATCCTTACTCTTTTGGGCACTCTTGGAAGAAGTGGAAGAGAATGGAAAAAATGTAGGATTTTGATATTAATCAAAAGAACCCGAATGAACAATCTTGCGCATAGAGAATGAAGAACCATCATATTTGATTCTATTTGTCTTTCGCTCCTTGTCTGCGGAGTGGCATACCGGAAAAAAAAGGAAGCCCCGATAACAAAAGCCTCTTTCTTAGGGGCCTTTCTAGGTCGATCATAGGTTCGACTTGCATGTGTTAAGCATACCTTACTTAGTATTAAATCTCAATCACAGACAGAGCATTTCCGATCTTAGGCGAACGAGGGTTACCGGCTCTGCGACCTCGCAAGGCACTATTGTAGAGCTCTTTGGGCTTGCCGCTTTCTCAATCGAAAATGGAAACTGTCAAGATTTTCCTACCCCATCTATCACTTACGTCATTTCTCAAGGTCAGAAATCATAAATTTGGAATTGTTGCATTCAGTCATCGTTCCGTCATCCAACATGCTTCTATCTAAGTGATTTCATACCTTCCTACTTCCCTCCGTCACCCTTCCGACCCCCCTCCTCGTACCTTGGTCGAGCGTCTTCAAACCTTTTGTCCCAGAAGGGTAGATTTGAGTTCGGTAGGTTTCATTAATAAAAAGAAAAGCGGAGGCCCGCCATCTGCTAGCATTGTGGTTTGGAATCGATTCTTTATCAATGCCCCACCCTTTCTTTAAACCTTGTTAATGATCGAACTTAAAGATATGAACTGAGTGCCATTTGATGAGTAACTGAGAACAAAGGAGAGGGATATGGAAAAAATGAAGTAATGAAAGAGGAAGTCATTGCTAGTAGTAACGACTTGTCACGATCCATTGGTTCATATAGAATCCATGTCCTAGGTGTATCAAAAAACATTCTTTTCGCTAAGCGTATATAATAAAATAGAGTGAAAGGGTCCACCCCGAAACCAAGCCAAGGGGGTACTAACTAAGAGCTGAGTCCTCTCCGAACCGCAGAAGATAGTTGCCCATCATACGGCTCACCAACTTCACTTGCCTCTATGGGAGGCTCGCTCCAGGCAGGTTCGGATCACTTACAATACACGGCTCTACGAAGGTTTGAAGACGCTCGACCAAGGGGTTAGGAGCGTTTTCAATATGATTCTTTTTCTGTATTTGTTAGATGAGAAATGCGAGTCTGTTTTGTCCACTTTCTTCATCCCCCTCTATCAAAATGATCAAAAAGGAAGGCGAGCTTGCTTCTTCTTATTCCCATGTTTGATCTCTTCCATCTCTGCCTCGCTCGTTGTCACCTATGTTGAAGAAAGGTTTGGAACACTGTAGAGAATGAAGAGGGGCCACAAATAGATTCCTCTCAACGATGCTTTTCGAGGCTCGACTCTCCCCCCTGAATAAGTAAGGCCCCGTTAGCCTGGGCGAAGATGAGGATAAAGAGCAAGGATTGAAGCCCCCTTAGCTCTGCCAGGCACTGGACAGGGGTTACTCTGTAAATGTGTAGAGCCAAGTGTAGTATGGTGTAGTAGTAGGCACTTCTAGGCCCCTTCCTGGCTACTGGATTACTCCAGTGCTTCGGGTACTACGGACCCTCTGCCATCCATTGCAGCAGAGCCGTTTCATGAGCGGGGGGGCTAAGCGCAGTTCTTTGAATCAAAGGTTGAATGAAATCGATTCTTTTTTAGATATCAAAATCTAAATCAGATAGGATAGATGGATGTCTCTATCTTTCTATTCATATATATTACTAAAAAAATGGATTTATATAGTTAAGTAGCGTAGCAAGAAGCCCCAAATCCTTGATTTGGCCAGGAAAGACTGCACTGCTTTGGGCCCAGGAAGCGAAGGGAATGAGCTCGGCTGCTTCTCCTCCACACTTCTTTTTCTTCGTGCCCGTTCCGCATGCGCTTCGCGCGCCATTGGCGCTTTGCTCTCCTCTTATTCTTCATTGGACGGTTCGGATGGACTTCGCCGTTCTTTCCCAACTAAAAAAGAAAGGGCTGTATCACATCGAGATGTCGATTCGTTTTCCGCCCCCAATGAGATGGGAATTTGGAACCCCCTATTTATACTTTTGGGCTCTTCATCTTTCTGAATCGAAACCCGGCCCGGCTCGCGTCGTTCCAACAACCGGTGGGGAGCACCTCAGTATACGATCGCGCGCAGTAACTGAGAGTCCTATTAGACCTAAGGCCAACTTCAATTCACCAAACCAAGGTTCATCTCGTGTAGTGATTGTGGACTCGTACAAGGATATTGAGTAGACGGTTGATGTATCAGACCCGACCCTCTCTTTCGTAGCATGCATTCCCATCCGTGTCGCAACTGATTCGGTAAGCTACGTGTCCGGTGCACGGAGAACTGCCTTCGGTCTCCCAAACTGACTTACTCGTGGCAACCTTCCGGCCGCCCAACGACCTATAACGCTAGTCACTACTCCCACTGGGGCTAGGAAGTAAGCCCCACAACCCAAAGCGGCGAAAAACAAATAAAATTTGCTACAAAAGCCGGCTAACGGGGGTATTCCTGCGTATGAGAACATAGTAATGGAAAAGGTAATAGCCAAAATAGGATTCGTTTTGGCTAGAGCGCCCAAATCAGCTATATATTTGACACGGGTTTGCCGTAATGCTAAAACTATGGCGAATGCATCCATCGTCATTGATGCATAAATAAAGATACCAATTAGTAGTGATTGAATTCCTTCTATGGTTCCACATGATAAACCAGTACGAATATAACCTACATGTCCAATTGAACTATAAGCTAGAAGTCTTTTGACTTTCGTTTGGGCCATGGCGGCCAGTGCTCCTAAGATCATAGAAGCAATGCTGCAGAAAAAGAAGATTTGTTGCAATGTAGCTCCATAAGAACCATAAATAGAAACACGTGAAATATTAGCAGAAATAGAGATTTTAGGCGCAATAGAAAGGAATGCTGTAACCGGGGTGGGTGAACCCTCATAGATATCAGGTGCCCACATATATAGAGTCAAAAGAGATATGGAGTCCGAAGGGGAGGGGGTTTTCTTCGGGGCTCGAGAGTGGGGCCCACAAGTTTTGAATTCGCCACTGGGGAATTCACACGAAAGGGAACGAGGAATTCTCAACGAAAAAAGTGCTCTCTGAACCGAACGTGAAAGTACTTTTCCATCAGACGGCTGTTCCCGTAACTCTACTCTCGACTTGGAATATATATCCAAAAAGGTCCGCTCTCGGCCATTCCACACGCTGCCTAGCAGAGGGTCGATGGTTTTGAGCTGAAGTGGATTCTCTCTTTTGTAGTAGATGCCGAACCTGCTGTGCCCCATTGACTAAGAAGGGGGCGGGCGCAGCAGCTACATGGACCCCTTCCTTTCTGTTGTTGCCAGCGCTTTCCCGGGCCGAGCCTTTCCTTTAATGGTTGGGGGAAGCATTCCCTTATCTGAACTTGGCGGGCATTCTTTCCATCCTTAGTCAAATAGGGGGTGGGTTTGAACATAGGCCCAAACATGATTTGAAGGGTCCTAGCTACGCCATGCGTTCAATACAAAATCTGAAAAGCTGCAGGGATGACAAAAAGAGGGCTTCCTTCCTCGTACCTTGGTCGAGCGTCTTCAAACCTCTGTTGCACTGAAAAAAAAGGACCTAAGATAAAAGCGTCTTCTCTTAGGTTTCTTCCTCCCGCGCCCGTCGCCGCCCGGCTCGCGTTAGAGGGGAAGATTAGCAAAGCGGGAAAAGACAGAGGGAGGGAGAGCAGCATCTTATTCTCTTCGCGAGAAGTTCCGGATCGGAGAAGCATTCGGAACGGGCGGAGCGTTCATTTCGTTGGCAGAAAGGATCCAATCCATTCGGGGCTTCGCGGAACCCAAAAATGAAGTCTTGATTGATAGATAGAACCAATGATAGATAGACAAGAGATAGATAAACGATATATATAGATAGATTTCTCTAAAAAAAAATCGAGAGATAAAGAGCAGACTCCCGCGGGTCCCCTATATCGAACACTCATTCCTATCTATTGATAGAAAGATCTTCGTCAAATACCGCGTTTTTTTTAGGAATTGCTCATATCCAAGGGTCGATGGTTTTGAGTCACAAGCACCCCACCCCATATAGTTGGGGGGGCTGTTCGCCTTTTGAATCAAAGAAAGTAAGTAGTAGGGGCTTCATAGCAACTTTCATTCTAAGAAAAGCGAAGAACCAACCTTTAGTCAATAGGAGCTCTAATTCCCTCTTTGCGACCTCATCACTTCAATTCAAGGGCAAACCTCTTAGTCGCCGGGCTTTTCGCTCCTCTCCTTTCAGTCGAGCTGCTTCACTCCTTTGGTACTTCAATAGGGCGAGCTGTTTGATAGTTACTTCTTTCGTTTGGTAGGGCGACGAAAGGCTACTTCAATCGAGGCTGCTAAAGAAGGTTTGAAGACGCTCGACCAAGGGGAGAGGAAGGGACGACTCAAAACCATCGACCCTTTGGAAGCGTTCGCCGGCAAAGCCTCCCTCCTTCCTTTTGATTATGGCGTGACGCTGACTGCCATAAACCCCGAAACGAAACAAAGTTCGTTCCCTTTCGTCAAGTAGGTAAAGTAGGCATACGAAGCCCTTTGCCTTAGACTCTAT